TATGAAATAATGAAAAACGAAAAGATCCCTCAGATCTAATCATCCCATTCCATTATATTGACAATTTCAAAAAACTATTCATACTATGATCATAGTATGATGGCGGTTGGGCAAGTATGCCCCCATCGTCTAGTGGTTCAGGACATCTCTCTTTCAAGGAGGCAGCGGGGATTCGACTTCCCCTGGGGGTAGGGTAATACGAAAGGAAGTTGATTATGGATTACCAATAAGCCTAAAATGGATTCTTCCTGGGTCGATGCCCGAGCGGTTAATGGGGACGGACTGTAAATTCGTTGGCAATATGTCTACGCTGGTTCAAATCCAGCTCGGCCCAATAATGCCCAAGAATTCGCCAATCTACCATGAGATGGTATAACCCCCTTGTCCTTGAGAAATACCTGATACAGAGGAATAAAAAAGAATTTAAATTTATGCTAAATCCCTTATTTCCCTGGGATTGTAGTTCAATTGGTTAGAGCACCGCCCTGTCAAGGCGGAAGCTGCGGGTTCGAGCCCCGTCAGTCCCGAAGGATCCAATAAATACATCAAGTCATCTCTCCCTTTTCTGTGAAAGGGAGGACAGGGAGCAGAATTTCATTCCCAAGAGGAGATCCTTGTTTTTTTTTTCCTTCCTATTTTTCTATTTTTTTAGGGGTCCCATCGAAGAAAGAACAAAGCCTAAAAAAATAGTGAATTTGATGGAATATTAGATCTTTTATACCGGGACTCATCTTTATCACATTTCTTTGTCTTCCAAGAAAATTAGATTATTAAAAAAAAAAAAACAGAGCTTAGAACTTAACTCCTTTCTTTTTCCATTTCGCTTCTATTGTTTGTTTGGGTTTGTTACTAATGGAAATGAAAGGGTGGTCACATGATACTTCATCAGATGATTGTACAAGGAAAACCTAAGGTAGGTTATAGAAAAGAAAGAAGAAAAAATAATAATAAATCAAGGAATTTTTGATTGGTTCAGGAATCCCATTTTGGATTCGGTATGGATAAAAGATCTTCCTATGTTATACTATTCAATTCTCGAAGACGAATTCATTTGATAGCACAGATATTGTTATTCATGATATTGATCCGATTCAAGATCATCGAGAAGTAATTCATTCATTGAATTTACAGGCGAAAGATTTATTATCTCTATGGGATTAAATCCCGAGTTATTGTGAAGTAAAAAAAAGATGAGATTATGGAAGTAAATATTCTTGCATTTATTGCTACTGCACTGTTCATTCTAGTTCCTACTGCTTTTCTACTTATCATTTACGTAAAAACAGTTAGTCAAAATGATTAATTAATTTGAATGAAACTTGATTTCTGAGTTCTTATCAATGATTGAAGAAATAAAACGAAAAGGATTCCAATTTCGCGTCTTAAATGAAATGAGCGGACTATAATCGGCTCTATGAGATCCGATAGTATGGTAAGAAAGAAATAGATGAAATCTTTCTTTCTACCATACTATCTATTAGTGTTATTGTAGTGTATAAAGTTGTAAAGTTGTACTTTACAATAAAGAGAAAGGCTTAATATAGATCAATCTCCAATATTATCTTCATATATGTAGATATAAATTTCATATATGGAATGGACATAGCATCAAATTTGATTTCTTTGATACATCTATTTGTTCCGATCACTCTGAAATAATCGTCTTACTCTTAGAGTTCTAATTCCTAGATTTTTTATTATTTCCATCCAATATGAATTTCGGGATCTATCGAAAGAATCAAGAAAAAGCATTATGGGCATATCTTAAGAAAAACATGTAGTAATCTGTTTTTTTAGCATTTCGAAGAAATAATTGATTGAGCCATTGACAGGAGTTCTATGGGCACTTCTTCATATTTCGAAAAGAAATAAAATAAATAGTAAACCTCGCCGATTTTAACGCTTGAACCATGATATGAAATGGGTTGATAAAGTATCAAAAATTTTAAAAATCTAATAAAACAAGCGGTAAGTGCGCAATAAATATGTGACTCGCCCAAGTCAAGATCTTATTATGCATAGTATCTTGTTAGCCAACCACTATGCTATGTCTATATTGTTTTCTTTCTCATAGAAAGTGGGTATACATTTACCAAAACGACTTCCTCTTTGAACAGTAAAGAGGGAAAGAAAAAAATCAAATCAAAAAATAAAAAAGGGGTCGGGTCTTCCTCAGTATCCATCTATAATTCTAATTCTGGTAAAAGCCCGTTAGAAAATTTCAGAAGAATTAGGTTGGAATGAATTTCCTATCATCTGTATCCCTTTCCTTTCGAAATACAAACATGGGAATCATTGAAATATCTCTTTGATTGAAAGAGTATTAGTCATATCATACATTACTCTACTAGAATCCAATGGAATTTGGAAATGAAGATATTTTTATTTGAAAAAGTTCAAAACGCGTTGCAAAACGATCTATAAAATAATTGATACAGTTTGATTCCTCAACTTTATTAGTAGTAACTCTAGAGTCCACTTCTTCCCCATACTACAAGTG